CCTATCCTCTCGTCTCTGGTCATGTTCGACAAAAAATGGAAACGGATCACTAATCAAGACTAGAATATTCGGAGGACTCTTCTGACTCAACCAAAAAAAAATAGAAATATATTAAGTAATTGTCAGCAAAGTTGTTTTTTTTTTCTTCAAATCCAAAAATTTTTCTTACTTTATACGTAGGTCATCGACTCAGCCTTTTCTAATATATAATATTTTTTTTTTTAATATTTAATATTAAAAAAAGGATAACCCCTTTCAATAAATAAAAGATTCAAACCATTTTATCGATATGAGTGCTATATATCGATAAATTTCTAACTATTTTTTTATTTTTTTAATATTTAATTAAATATTAAAAAAATAAAAAAACGTCTCGGTATTAAGTATCAATAGTGGTAGAAAGAATACCCTGCTGCGCTTGGACTTCAAACAATTTTAGCTTTAACCATGTTAATGGGCCCACATTATTGGTTGATAGAGAATCAAAGTATATTTACCAACAAATCACGAAATGCTATGGTTCTTACATATGATTTCTTTTTTGTATTGGTTCAGAAGTAATTCGTGAAATCATGCACCTTTCGCCCTAATTATAAAGAAAAAAGAGGTACAGTTGGTTGAATCCAACCTATTCTTGAAATAAACAACCCGCACACACTCCCTTTCCAAAAAAAATCAATACACCAAGAACTACACTGAGATTTATTAGATTTGTTGATAAAATATCGGTATTAAACCCGAAACTCCCGGCGGATGGCCAGTGACCCAAGAAAACGAAAGAATCGGTTACATTTTTCATATGATCTCCTCTTATAAATAAACTAAAAAATCGTTGTATTATTTCACTTCTTTGCTACTTATAAATTAAATAAATAAAAAAAGTTTTTTGAAAGAAATTTTCTTTTTTTTTTTTTTCAATTGAGATTCCCCAATTTCCAATAAGAATAATACTTAACTTATTGGAATAGAATTACTAAATACTAATTAGGTACTCTCATGTGAATTTGGAAATACCTTGTTTGTTGCAACGCTTTTTCTTGGAACTAAGAAGGGGAAGGAAGGAAGAAAGCGAGTGGATAACACTAATTCTTCATCTTCAAATAAGTCCTTCCCGTGGGTTATTTTCTCAAGGAATAAGTAATTAATTGTGTAGTAGCGAGATTTTCCTATAATGTGAAAAAGCAACCTGCAAATCCAAGACTATAAACGAAATATGTATTTCTCATATTTCTTTTCCTTTTTTTTTTCTCAGATTAAACAAAAGGATTCGCAAATAAAAGCGCTAATGCTACAACCAATCCATAAATTGTTAAAGCTTCCATAAAAGCTAAACTAAGCAATAAAGTACCTCGTATTTTTCCCTCTGCTTCGGGCTGTCTCGCAATACCTTCTACGGCTTGTCCTGCAGCAGTACCTTGACCAACTCCAGGTCCAATAGAAGCAAGCCCTACAGCCAATCCAGCAGCAATAACGGAAGCGGCAGAAATCAGTGGATTCATGATAAATTCCTCACACAAAAAAAAGAAATGGTTAATGATACAATCAACCGATGCATTATAACTTAATTATTCCATTGCTAATATTCATCCAGTCGAAATAACTAAAAACGCCGAATTGAAATTCTAATATTATTGAATCATTAGACCATTAGAACGACTTCATTTTTTTTTAGTTCCTATTTGTTGAGTCTTTCTCAATAAATACAACTTAAGTTTTCTATTTCTTTTTTCTAATCATTAATCATTTTTCGATTTTTTCTTTCTTTTTTCTGTTTATTCATTCAATTGAGGGCCATAAACGAAACGGAATGACTTCGGTTGGTTTTCGAAATTCAAATAGGGCAAATTAAATATTAGTTCATATATAACTTGTCAACTTCTAATATAAAATATACATATGTTTCTTCAATAACGTAAACCGCTTATTCTATTATTCTATTTTGAATTCAATTGGATTTTCTAATCATTCTTCGAACCATCTAATCTGCAAAAATGAACTTAATAGTCATTAGATTCCACACAACTGTGGTGCCCCTCTCCACTAACAAAGGCCTTTTTTTATTTTACACTTCGCGATCGAATACCTAGTTTTTTCTATTCCCGTTAGACTGTATGTATTTCTACATTTTTATGCTCTAAAAAAAATGGATTATCTTGATAGAGTATTCACATACACATATATTGCCTGGATCTGAACTAAAGCATAGACTCTTCCTAAGACTAATTAATGATGACCCTCCATGGATTCGCCTATATAAGCTGCGGCTAAAGTTGCAAAAATAAGAGCCTGAATACCACTTGTAAATAATCCAAGAAACATGACAGGTATAGGAACCACTAAAGGTACTAAAGAAACAAGAACAACAACTACTAACTCATCCGCTAATATATTCCCGAAAAGTCGAAAACTAAGCGATAGAGGTTTTGTGAAATCTTCTAAAATGTTAATGGGTAAAAGAATTGGAGTTGGTTGGATGTATTTACCAAAATAACTTAATCCTCGTTTGCTAAGACCCGCATAAAAATAGGCTACTGACGTGAGTAAAGCTAAAGCAACAGTAGTATTTATATCATTCGTGGGTGCGGCTAACTCCCCGTGAGGTAACTGTATGATTTTCCAAGGCAAAAGAGCCCCTGACCAATTAGAAACAAAAATAAATAAAAACATAGTTCCAATAAAGGGAACCCAAGGACGATATTCTTCTCCAATTTGAGTTTTGCTCACGTCTCGAATGAATTCAAGGACATATTCAAAGAAATTTTGACCGCCGGTCGGAATGGTTTGTGGACTCCGAACAGCTATAGCAGCTGACCCTAATAAGATAGCAATTACAACCCAAGAAGTTATAAGTACCTGGCCATGAATTTGGAAACCTCCTATTTGCCAATAGAAATGTTGTCCTACTTCCACACCAGATATATCATATAACCCCTTTAGTGTGTTGATTGAATATGATAGCACATTCATATTGTCCTCTGACATAAATATACCTTTAAAAAAAAAATTATTTTGATTCAACCATGTCTTTCTCGACTTGTTTACTTTAATTTTCTATTTCGGATACGGATTAATTTCATAATATCATATCCCAGTTTTTTTTTAATTAGTATTTAAGATTCAGAATAGAATATAGTAACCGATATAGAGCGTAGGAAATCCATTTTTAATTTTATTATGAATCAAGGATTTCTTATATAGCTAGAGCGGCCTTCACAAATTGCAAATACTAATTTGGTAAGAATTAATCGAATTGAAGCTATAGCGTCATCGTTTGCCGGAATCGAAATATCTGCGAGATCCGGGTCACAATTTGTATCGATTAAACAAATCGTTGGAATTCCCAAAGTAATACATTCTCGAAGCGCTGTATATTCTTCTTGTTGATCAACGATGATTACAATATCTGGTAATCCTGTCATATACTTGATCCCGCCCAGATATGTTTGCAAGTGAGATAATTGTCTCTTCAACACGGCTGCATCTCTCTTTGGAAGACGTGCGAGTCTCCCCGCCTTTTGTTCCATTCTCAAGTCCCTAAATTTTTGAAGTCTCGTTTCTGTCGTGGACCAATTCGTTAACATACCCCCAAGCCACTTTTTATTAACATAATGACAGCGAGCCCTTATTGCAGCCCATGCTACTGAATCAGCTGCTTTATTTTTTGTCCCAACAATTAAAAATTGTTTTCCTTTACTTGATGCATCAAAAACTAAATCACAAGCCTCGGATAAAAAACGAGCGGTTCTAGTAAGATTTATAATATGAATACCTTTACATTTTGCAGAGATATAAGGTGACATTCTAGGATTCCATTTACGAGTACCGTGACCAAAATGAACTCCCGCTTCCATCATCTCTTCCAAATCGATGTTCCAATATCTTCTTGTCATTTCTCCCCACACTTTCTCTTTTTTGAATGTAATAAAGAGATGAGGTATTCTGAAATAAATAATTGTTCCAACGGAACCTTCTTTTCTACTGTGGATCGGCCATTGATATACAACCAAAACCATTAATTCCTTTCTATATCGGCATTTTGTTTATTTCTTTATTTTATTACTAAATTAATTAAATTTAAATAATTACTAAATTACATAACAAATACATAAAAAGATGAATCTCTTCTATTAAACCCCATACCATAAATCATTGTTGTTTTGATCTATCACAGAAATTCTTTGAACGCCAAGAATCAAATAATTCTCTGTGGTAAAACAAAATATCTCTCATTTCTCCCTCGAATAGATGCTTTTTTTTTATTTTCAAGGGAATGCCCTTATGTTGACTTGGATGGTGTACGAATCCTTTGAATCCGGTACCAACGGGTATCATCCCCCCCAGAACAACGTTTTCTTTTAGTCCTTTCAACCAATCGATACGGCCCCGGAGAGCAGCTTTTGCTAAAACTCGAGCAGTTTCTTGAAAACTCGCTTCGGATATAAAACTTTGCGTATTCAGAGATGCTCGAGTTATTCCCAATAAGGTAGCTTGGTAACATATCGCTTCTTCCAAAGCGCGCCCCGTTCGTTCTGCCCGAAACAATCCAATTAGTTCTCCGGGCAAAAAAACATTAGACATTCCATCTTCTGAAACCAAGACTTTTGATGTTATTTGACGTACAATAATTTCTATATGCCTATTATGGATCTGCACCCCCTGCGACCGATAAACCTTTTGGATCTTATTAACCAGAGAGATACGACTTTGCGCTATAGTTAGCTCAGCCCCAATCAAGAATCCCCAAGGAATTCCAAGAATCCTTCTTATACGTTCGTTCCAACCATCAATCCTCTTTTTTAGATTCGTTGATATTGAATCAATCGAACGAACTTCTAAGACTTGTTCGACTTTTGGAAGACCCTGCGTTATGTCACCAGACCTCGATTTTTCATATATAAATGTAACTAATGTATCCCCCTCATAAATGATTTCTCCATAATGACCATGAACTGTTGCTCCCGGAGTAGCCAAATAGGGCTTAGCCGATCTTATTACTAAAGAGTCAAATTGAACAATTAGAACTTGACCTGATTTTAAGTGGGGTCCCTTTTTGGTTATACATACATTTTCACAAACAAATTGTCCAAGATAAATTTTGGTGGATGTTTCTTCACAAAAATTATAATGAATAAAATACCAATTCAATTTGAACGGATTCAAAATGAGGTTACTGCGTGGATCGGGATTATAAATTCTTCCATTTTCATCCATTAAATAATATGGAAATTGAAATTGAAGTAGTTGAAAGGTTTGGTTTAAATTGCCAAGTTGCAAATAATTAGTTACCGAGATCTGATTATGAGTTATTAATGAAAAAAAATTCGAAATTTGAAGGGCTATTCCTAAAGGACCAAATAAATTCCTAATTGAAATTAGGGGATCTTTTTGAATTGATTCTTTGTGAGATTTTACATCCTTGGATGGGAATGGACCTATTCGAAAACAATTGGATGATGACAAAATTATCAAAAATTGACATTCTTTGTTTATACCCAACAACATACGAGCCGTTCCTTGATTTTGGTTAAATGATTGTTGAAGTTTTGTCTTTGAATAAATGGAATAAAATGGATTCATATTGGTATGATTTGATACCTCATTTTTTTCTGATGATGGATCATCCCTTTTCCCAATATAAAAAATGTCGGATTTCACTAAATCGATCCTTAGGAAATCGCGAATCATACCATTTGTTCTTACTTCAATAAAGGAAGCGCGGGCCTCTTCGATAGACGAACTTTTTTTATCTTGATTCCAATTCAATACTAAACAAGTACGTACTAATTGAATACTTGTGTCATAACTTTCTCGAGTGGCTTTGCCATTTCCATAAAGGATATAATTGACAACTCGAAGTTGCACATTATCCCTTTCCTGCAACAAATCTTGAGGGAAAAGTGTTACTAAATTGATACCATCCGTCATTTCATATGGGACTACGGGTCGAACCAAAACAAAAAATTTTTTCTTAGTAGGGGTGATCCGTTGGACATAAATCCAATTTTTCAAATTTTTTGAGTCCTTGGAATTTCTTCTGCCTGGTGGTATCAAAATGCCACTATGTCGGGATATCTTATCTGTCTCCCCAGGAAAATGGATATCGCCAGAAAAAATTTTAAGTTCAATATTTTTTTTTTTCCTCTCCACCCGGACCACTCCGCCCACTAGGCTTCTTGTATTTAAAGTGATTTGTGTATCTACTCCAATGATACTATTATTGCGTACCATTATGGACGAGGATCCGGGTAAGATATGAACTTCTTCAGGAATGAAAAAAAACCGATCGACTTTCATTTGGTATTTTGGTCGAAATTCTTTGACTCCTCGATACTCAATCAAATCCTCTTTTTTAATGATTGAATGCATTTCTGTAGTCCCATATTTCGTAATTCCCGAACTTTTTCTTCGGTATCGAGGATCATCAAAATAAGCAAAAATACTATTTCTACGGAAAATGCCATTTATGGGTATTTCAATCGAGATACCGGAAAGGGACATTAATTCTTTTTCTCGTTCTTGACTCCATTGAAATTGAAATGGAATAATGAATCTATTTCTTCGTTTCTTTGCCAATAAATAAGAATTTTTTCCAGGATATATGAGATTACAATGACCTATTCGATTAAGTTCTGAATAATACGGAATCCTATTCTCTTTTTGACTAAAAGAGTCCGATAATTTCTCTTTTACTTGATCATTAGTGACTGAAGGGTTAGAAATATATATTTGTTCGAAAGAAAGAGAATGAGTGTTCATTTGATCTTGGTCCTTGGAGAGCGAAAATGGGACTACGCTCGATCTGTACGGCCTTCCTGATAATATCCATAAATGACTTGTTTTTGGTAATAGATGAACATTACCATATGTGAATTCGGATGCATGGTACACATCGGTACTCCAGTGCATTTCTCCTTCTGAGTCAGAATAAATATGTTTTCGAACCCTTTCCTTAAAATTCAAGGTGGATGTACCCGCGCGAATTTCAGCAATCACTTGTTCGGCTTCAACATATTGATCGTTTTGAACTAAAAGAAAACTTTTTGCCGGAATATTCACATTATGTAGAGTATCTTCACTTTCAATAGTGACATATAAGTCGATATAACATAGAAAGGCGGGGTGTCCATGACGTGTACGTGTAGTATGAACCAAATCCTCATTGAATTGAATTTTTCCATTAGAAGGGGATCGTACATGTTCTGCAGTACCCCCTGTGAATACTCCGCCCGTATGAAAAGTTCTTAATGTTAGTTGAGTACCAGGTTCCCCAATAGATTGACCTGCAATAATACCTACAGCTTCTCCCAATTCAACCAGGTCGCCGTGAGTAGGACTCCGGCCATAACATAATCGACAGATCCAAGACGCACTCCTACAAGTAAAAGGAGTTCGAATGGATATTGGTTGGGTTCGAAGGGGTATGAATCGATTGACAAGTCCAACCCCGATATCTTGATTTCGGGTGGCAATGCACCGCGAACCTATGTATATATCATCTGC